GAAATTAGTAAAAGAGTTCCCCGGTGGTCATACAAATTAATCGATAATGTATACCAAGAACTGGGAGAATACGACGAAAATGTAAGAAGGAAACATGCATTTCGTTCACGAAAAGTCAAACGTTTAGTGGTTGCTGTTGATCACCAGACAAAAGAGGATGTGACTTTGCCCCATTATTTGGAACAATCGGATTTTCGTCGATATATAATAAAAGGTTCCATGCGCGCACAAAGACGTAAAACCGTTATTTGGAAACCACTTCAAGCAAATGCCCATTCCCCTCTTTTTTTGGACAGAATAGACAAAACCCTTTATTTGTCTTTTGATATTTCCCAGCTGATGAAAGTAATTCTTCGAAATTGGATGGTCAAAAATAAAAACCAAAAACTTTCTGATTATACAAACGCAAAGACAAGAAAATTGGACAAAAAAGAAAAAAAGAAGCTCAAAGGCGAAAGATACCAAAGACAAGCAATGGTACGTATAAAACAAGCAGAAAGCTGGGATAAGCGTTTACTTACTCGAATACTAAGAAGTTCTATTTTAATAATCCAATCGATTCTTAGAAAATATATTGTATTACCGTTATTGATAATAGCTAAAAATGTGGTTCGCATACTATTATTCCAAGATCCCGAGTGGTCCGAGGATTTTAAGGATTGGAATCGTGAAATTTATGTTAAATGCACTTATAGTGGTGTTAATTTATCTGAAACAGAATTTCCGAAAAACTGGTTAATAGAAGGTATTCAGCTAAAGATCCTATTCCCCTTTCACCTGAAACCCTGGCACGGATCTACGATACAATCCTCTCATAAAGATCCAAAAAGTGAACACGAAACTGATTTTTGTTTTTTAACAATTTGGGGGCTGGAAACTGACATGCCGTTCGGTTCTCCCCAAAAACGACGTTCCTTTTTTGAACCCATTTTTAAAGAACTAAAAAAAAAAATTAGAAAATTGAAAACTAAGTCTTTTATAGTTTTAAGGGATTTTAAAGAAGGAAAAATAAAAGAACTTTCAAAAATAAACTTGAGAGAAATCGAGAAATTGAGGGAAACTCAAAAAAATTCGATAATCAGTAAGCAGATGATTCACGAACCGTCTATTGAAATTTCATCTATGGATTGGACGAAATTATCCCGGACTGAAAAAAAAATGAAAGATCTGACTAATAGAACAAGCAGAATCAGAAATAAAATATATAAAATTACAAAAGAAAAGAAAAAAGGATCGCTAACTCAAGAAACAAATATTAGTTCGAACAAACCAACTTATTCTGTTAAAATATTAGACCCATCAAAAAGGATTTGGCGGATATTAAAAAAAAGAAACGCTCGATTAATCCGTAAATCCTATTTGTTTCTAAAATTTGGCATTGAAAAGATATACAGAAATATTTTTATATCTACCCTTACTATTCCAAGAATCAATACAAAAACTTTTCGTGAATCAACAAGAAAACAAATGAAAATTATTGAGAAAAACATCCACAATAATGAAGCAAATCCCGAAAGAATTAATAAAACAAATAAAAATAGAATTATTTCGACTATCCAAAAATCGATTTCTAAGACTAGTAATAAGAATTCAAAGATTTCTTGTAATTTATTGTCTTTTTCACAATCACAAGCATATGTATTTTACAAATTATTACAAGTCCCAATTTTGAACTTTTATAATTTAAGACCCGTTCTTCAATATCACGGAACATCTCTATTTCTTAAGAATGAAATAAAAGATTTTTTTGAAAAACACGGAATCTTTAATTACCAATTAAGACATAAACCCCTTTGGAATTTTGGAAGGAATACACGAAAACACTGTTTAAGCGGGCATTATCAATATGATTTATCTCGGATTAAATGGGCTAGATTAGTACCACAAGAATGGCGAAATAGAGCCAATCAACACTGTATGGCTCAAAATAAAGATTTAATTAAAAGAGATTCGTATGAAAAAAATGGATTAACTCATTACGAAAAACAACATTTTTTTGAAGCAGACCTATTACGTAATCAAAAATCGAATTTTAAAAAACACTATAGATATGATCTTTTATCATATAAATCGCTTAATTATGAAGATAAGAAAGACTCGTATATTGATAGATCACTAGTCCAAGTAAATAATAAAGAAGAGTATTATTCTAATTACAATAGAAAGAAAGTAAAATTGTTGGCTATGCTGGGAAGTATCTCTATCAATAATTATATAGGGGAAGATTATATTATGGATATGGAAAAATTCTTGTATAGAAAATATTTTGATTGGAGAATTCTTAATTTTTGTCTTAGAAATAAGGCCAATATGGAAGCCTGGGTTGATATGGATACTGGTACCAGCAGTAATCAAAATACTAGGATTGGGTCCAATAATTATCAAAAAATTAATGCAATTAATAACAGAGTCCCCTTTTATCTTACAATTCATCAAGATGAAGAAATTAACCCATCCACTCAAAAGGGGTTCTTTTGTGATTGGATGGGAATGAATGAAGAAATACTAAGTTGTCCTATATCAAACCCAGAATCTTGGTTCTTCCCAGAATTTGTACTACTTTTTAATGCATATAGAACGAAACCCTGGATTATACCAATCAAATTACTTCTTTTCAATTTTAATGGAAATAGTAAGAAAAATAGAACCGGAAAGAAAGAGGCGGATCTTTTTATATCACCTACTCAAAAAGAATATTTTGAATTATCGAATCAAAGTAAAGAAGAAAACGAACTCGCAGACCAAGGAACTCCGAGATCGGATGCACAAAAGCAAGTAATTCTTGGATCAGTTCTCTCAAACCAAGAAAAAGATGGTGAAGAAAATTATACGGGATCGGACATGAAAACCCGTATAAAGAAAAAGCAATCCAAAAGAGAAACCGAAGTACAGCTCGATTTATTCCTAAAAAGATATTTGTGTTTGCAGTTGCGATGGAGGGGTGCTGTTTCTTTCAGAGAAAAAATACTCAATGATATGAAAGTATATTGTCAGCTGGTTCGACTAATAAATCCTAGCGACGTTACTATAGCCTCTATTCAAGGGGGAGAAATGAGTCTGCCTATTTTGATCACTAAGAAGAATTTCGCTCTTAAAGAATTGACGAAAGGGGGAATGCTTATTATCGAACCCCGTCGTTTGTCTGTAAAAAATGATGGACAATTTTTTCTATATCAAATCGTAGGTATTGCATTGGTTCATAAGAATAAGCGCAAAATTACTAAAAGATACCAAGAAAAGGGCTATGTTGATAAAAAAGCTTTTGATGAATTCATTGCAAAACATCAAAAAATGACTGGAAATAGAAACAAAAATCATTATGATTTGCTTGTTCCTGAAACTATTTTACTCCCTAAACGTCGTAGAGAATTAAGAACCCTAATTTGTTTCAATTCGAAGAATCAAAATGGTATGCAGAAAAATCCAGTATTTTTTAATAACGGAAAGGGCGGCGGCCGCGTTTTGGATAAAAACAAAAATCTTGCTCGAGAGAAAAATCAACTAATTCAATTAAAGTTCTTTATTTGGGCCAATTCTCGATTAGAAGATTTAATTTGTATGAATCGGTATTGGTTTAATACCAATAATGGGAGTCGTTTCAGTATGGTAAGGGTCCATATGTATCCACGATTGAAAATTCGTTAAGTTAATAGTGTGCTTTTCCTATCTATCATGTCCCATTTTGGGATATGAAAACAAAGAAATGTATACATGTCTTGTCTTCCATTCCAGTCTGATACAAGATACCAAATTAATATTAATGGCGAACATTTTAATTAGATCCATAAATGAATCAAGAAACTCTTTTTTTTAGGTCCAAATTTTTCTCTTTTGCCGAAATATCCATCCTTTTAGATGCCTAATCAAATTGAAAATTGGATTGATTATTGATATTGATTTTCTAGCAAGTTCATAACGAACTTAAGATTATTGTGTATATCAAATTGAAGTAACTAGTATTATTATTACTGATCAGTAAAATTCATCTTAAAAAAGGAAGGGGGAGGGGTTTCGTTTTATGGTAAAAAATGCATTCATCTCAGTTAGGGTTCAAGAAAAAAAAGAAAAAAACAGCGGATCGGTTGAATTTCAAGTATTTCGTTTCACCAACAAGATCCGGAGACTTACTTCACATTTAGAATTGCACAGAAAAGACTATTCATCTCAAAGGGGTCTACGTAAAATTTTGGAAAAACGCCAACGTCTACTAGCTTATTTGTCAAAGAAAAATAGAGTACGTTATAAAGAATTAATTAGTAAGTTGAATATCCGGGAGTCAAAAAATCGTTAATTTGAAATTTGAAAAACAATTTCGAATTATTTGATTTTAACTGTTGATGAACTTCTTGTTGTTTTCAACAATTCATGTAAGAATGAATCGAGGAAAAACCTATGAGTATACTAGCTACAGAAAAAGAAAAAGAATTTATGATAGTCAATATGGGACCTCACCACCCGTCAATGCATGGGGTTCTTCGTCTCATCGTTACTCTAGACGGTGAAGATGTTATTGACTGTGAACCAATATTGGGTTATTTACACAGAGGGATGGAAAAAATTGCGGAAAACCGAACAATTATACAATATCTGCCTTATGTAACCCGTTGGGATTATTTAGCTACTATGTTCACAGAAGCAATAACTGTAAATGGACCAGAACAGTTGGGAAATATTCGCGTACCTAAAAGGGCCTGCTATATCAGAGTAATTATGTTGGAGTTGAGTCGTATAGCTTCCCATCTGTTATGGCTTGGCCCTTTTATGGCAGATATTGGTGCACAGACTCCTTTCTTCTATATTTTCAGAGAAAGAGAATTAGTATATGATCTGTTCGAAGCTGCCACCGGTATGAGAATGATGCATAATTATTTTCGTATCGGAGGAGTAGCAGCTGATTTACCCTATGGTTGGATAGATAAATGTTTGGATTTCTGCGATTATTTTTTAACAGGGGTTGCTGAATATCAAAAACTTATTACGCGAAACCCCATTTTTTTAGAACGAGTTGAAGGAGTAGGCATTATTGGTGGAGAAGAAGCAATAAATTGGGGTTTATCAGGACCAATGCTACGAGCGTCTGGAATAGAATGGGATCTTCGTAAAGTTGATCATTATGAGTGTTATGACGAATTTGATTGGGAAGTCCAGTGGCAAAAAGAAGGGGATTCCTTAGCTCGTTATTTAGTCCGAATCGGTGAAATGACGGAATCTGTAAAAATTATTCAACAGGCTTTAGAAGGAATTCCGGGAGGCCCCTATGAAAATTTAGAAATCCGCTGCTTTGATAGAGAAAGCGATCCAGAACGGAATGATTTTGAAAATCGATTCATTAGTAAAAAGCCTTCTCCTACCTTTGAATTGACAAAACAAGAACTTTATGCGAGAGTAGAAGCCCCAAAAGGAGAATTGGGAATTTTTCTGATAGGGGATCAAAGTGGGTTTCCTTGGAGATGGAAAATTCGCCCACCGGGTTTTATCAATTTGCAAATTCTTCCTCAGTTAGTTAAAAGAATGAAATTGGCTGATATTATGACGATATTAGGTAGTATAGATATCATTATGGGGGAAGTTGATCGTTGAAATGATAATTGCTACACCCGAAGTACAAGATATCAATTCTTTTTCCCGATTGGAATCCCTACAAGAGGTCTATGGGATCCTATGGGTGCTTGCCCCTATTTCGATTTATGTATTGGCAATCACAATCGGTGTCCTAGTAATTGTGTGGTTAGAAAGAGAAATATCTGCAGGAATACAACAGCGTATTGGGCCTGAATACGCCAGCCCTTTGGGAATTCTTCAAGCTTTAGCCGATGGGACAAAACTCCTTTTCAAAGAAAACCTTCTTCCATCTAGAGGAAATAGTAGTTTATTCAGTATTGGTCCATCTATAGCAGTCATAGCAATTCTACTAAGTTATTCAGTAATTCCTTTTAGTTATAACCTTGTTTTAGCTGACCTCAATATCGGTATTTTTTTATGGATTGCCATTTCAAGTATTGCCCCGATTGGACTTCTTATGTCAGGATATGGATCAAATAATAAATATTCCTTTTTAGGTGGTCTGCGAGCTGCTGCTCAATCGATTAGTTATGAAATACCATTAACTTTATGTGTTTTATCAATATCTCTACGTGTGATTCGCTAAAACCTAAGCTTTTCGTTCTAGAAAAAAAAAAAAGAACTTGAATAGAAATCCTCATTTTTTTATTCATTTATTGACTCTTTAGGTTAATAAAAGAAATTAGATAGTTATATATGAGTGAAAGAAAACACCTTTGAAATTCGCAGTAAACGTGGATTAAGTCTCATTTCCTATGTACAAGCGTTAAGGATAAGTAAACAAAAGTAAAAGTGGAGGAAGCCCTTACCCCAAGACAGGTCGATTGATCATCCTAGCTTGAAGCGGGCTTAAAAGACCAACCCTATAGAATTTTCATTTTTCATTAGCTATTGTATGTATTACATATTAGGGGGGTTGAATAGGGGGTTGAAAACGCAAAGCGGGGGGATAGGAAGGAACACCAAAATACACACAACGGGTTAGTAATGTAGATTATGTCAATTATCTAAAAGGCTGCATAACATAAAAGAATACTAATTGGGGCTTTAAGTTGGTAGAAACGATCAGGCAGTACTCCCCACAATTCCGATCCAGAGCATGCTCCTATCCGCCAGTTAAAGAAATAACTATCAGGAACGAAATAATCCTTTACCCCCTTTTAAGCCCCATTTTCTCTCAGAAAGAAGAAGAGGAACAAAAAATAGAAAAAAAAAAAATACAATTACAATAAAAAATAGAAAAAATACAATTACAATCTAAAAGAATCCTTTCTTTCATATATTGATAGAAATCAAATTCGTGTCATGATTCATGAACTAGTGTAATGGCGAATTCTTTTTCGTAATCGAAAATAAAAGGATGGGTTGAAATATCGAGTGATATTTCTACAAGAGTATTTTATTGAAGGGTTGATTAAGTTATTACTCAACACAGAAAATTTGAAATTCGTAAAGGATGAGATTAATTCAGAAATACTGTTTTTTTATCCTTAGAGCAGACAGAATTCCAGTGGTATAATTGGGGATCCTCCGCTAGATTTTGACTTTATCCATCCTATAACCATATCAAAATCAAAATAACTAATACCGGTCCGGTCCTTACATTTATTTGTGGCCCTGAGGAGCCGTATGAGGTGAAAATCTCATGTACGGTTTTGTAATAGCGATGGAAACCGTAATGTTACCACCGACTATGATTATCTAACAGTTTAAGTACAGTTGATATAGTTGGGGCGCAATCAAAATATGGTTTTTGGGGGTGGAATTTGTGGCGTCAACCTATAGGGTTTATCGTTTTTCTAATTTCTTCCCTAGCGGAATGCGAGAGATTACCTTTTGATTTACCAGAAGCGGAAGAAGAATTAGTAGCCGGTTATCAAACCGAATATTCAGGAATCAAATTTGGTTTATTTTACGTTGCTTCCTATCTAAATCTACTAGTTTCCTCATTATTTGTAACAGTTCTTTACTTGGGAGGTTCGAATCTTTCCATTCCATACATATTTGTTCCTGGGCTGGTTGAAATAAATAAAGCGGATGGAATCTTTGGAACGACAATTGGTATCTTTATTACATTAGCTAAAACTTATTTGTTCTTGTTCATTCCTATTGCAACAAGGTGGACTTTACCGAGACTAAGAATGGACCAACTATTAAATCTTGGCTGGAAATTTCTTTTACCTATTTCTCTCGGTAATCTATTATTAACAACTTCTTCCCAACTCCTTTCGCTATAAAGATAAAGAAAAAAAGGAATACAATATTCGCTACTTGTCTCAAACAAGAGAAAGAAATAAACTCAAAACATTCATAGATATTCACAATATGTTCCCTATGGTAACCGGTTTCATGAATTATGGTCAACAAACAATACGAGCTGCAAGGTACATTGGTCAAAGTTTCATGATTACTTTATCCCAAGCAAATCGTTTACCTGTAACTATTCAATATCCTTATGAAAAATTAATCCCATCAGAGCGTTTTCGTGGTCGAATCCATTTTGAATTTGATAAATGTATTGCTTGTGAAGTATGCGTTCGGGTATGTCCTATAGATCTGCCTGTTGTTGATTGGAAATTTGAAACAGATATTCGAAAGAAACGATTGCTTAATTACAGTATTGATTTTGGAATTTGTATTTTTTGTGGTAACTGCGTTGAGTATTGTCCAACAAATTGTTTATCAATGACTGAAGAATATGAACTTGCGACTTACGACCGTCACGAATTGAATTATAATCAAATTGCTTTAGGTCGTTTACCAATGTCAGTAATTGACGATTTTACAATTCGAACAGTCTTGAATTCGCCTCAACGAAAAAACGTCTAAACCTTTTTAATTTCGAATTACTAAGGTTCAGTTTTGGTATAGTTGGTATAAAGGGATAAGGTTGTTTTTTTGCTTGGTCAATAACTCCAAATCCCAACTTTTGATTGGTTGATGAGAAGTACAACTACATTTGTATTGAAATGAAATGATATATAGACAGAAGCTTTTTCGAACTATATAGCTTCAATTTCAAATTGGCATTTAGAATAACGAAAAGAACGAAATTGATCCCAGAACAGTATCCGCATCAATTCCCACTTAGTAGATTCTAATTTCATGGAATTGGAATTGAGAATGTCTCATAAATAATTTTTCCTGGTCGGCTCAATAAGGTCATGAAAAAGATTTCGATTTATTTATCTCCTATTTTAATATAATGGATTTGCCTGGACCAATACACGATTTTCTTTTAGTTTTTCTGGGATCGGGTCTTATATTAGGAGGTCTAGGAGTGGTATTATTTACCAACCCAATTTATTCTGCCTTTTCCTTGGGATTGGTTCTTGTTTGTATATCATTATTCTATATTCTATCAAATTCCCATTTTGTAGCTGCCGCGCAACTCCTTATTTACGTGGGAGCTGTAAATGTTTTAATCATATTTGCTGTAATGTTCATGAACGGCTCAGACTATTCCAAAGATTTTCAGTTGAATCTTTGGACTATTGGCGATGGTCTTACTTCTATGGTTTGTACAAGTATTTTTTTTTCGCTAATCACTACTATTCTCGATACATCGTGGTACGGGATTATTTGGACTACACGAGCCAACCAGATTATTGAACAAGATTTGATAAGTAATAGTCAACAAATTGGAATTCATTTATCAACAGACTTTTTTCTTCCATTTGAACTCGTTTCAATAATTCTTTTAGTTGCTTTAATAGGTGCAATTGCCGTGGCGCGTCAATAACAAATCTTTATAACTAGGAACAGCAACCCCAATTCTACTTTTTATGTGTTATCACATTCATTATGTGTTATCACATTCATTTCCCTTAAATTCTTGTAAAGTATACTATTCACAGATCAATAGAAAATCAAAATAGAATTTTTTTTATTCGATCTATTACCAAATAGATTCTTTTGTTCCGTACCTGGTATATTCTAAACAACCAAATCACTTGCATTATTATTATTGTTCAGATTGAAATGAATCGAAATTGGTACGGAGTTGGTTAATGATGCTCGAGCATGTACTTGTTTTGAGTGCCTATTTATTTTCGATTGGCATTTATGGCTTGATTACGAGCCGAAATATGGTTCGGGCCTTGATGTGCCTTGAACTTATACTAAATGCAGTTAATATCAATTTTGTAACATTCTCTGATTTTTTTGATAGTCGACAATTAAAAGGAGATATTTTTTCAATTTTTGTTATAGCTATTGCAGCCGCTGAAGCAGCTATCGGATCAGCTATTGTTTCGTCAATTTATCGTAACAGAAAATCGACGCGTATCAATCAATCGACTTTGTTGAATAAGTAGTATTTATAAATCATAATATTCCTAAATTCAATTTAGGATATCTAATATGCCCAAATTTCGATCCTGTTTGTGAAACTGTAAGAAATCAAAGTATCTTTGTTCCCTTGATCCAGAAGTGGATTAATTAGCAAAATTCTGGTAAATCATTGATTCATCTGGTGTTTAAATATGACATTTCAAAATTGACTAGATCGAAAATTAAAAAGTTCAAAACAAAAATAGATAGATCCAATGTCACATTCAGTAAAGATTTATGATACATGTATAGGGTGTACTCAATGTGTACGAGCTTGCCCCACGGATGTATTAGAAATGATACCTTGGGACGGATGTAAAGCAAAGCAAATTGCTTCTGCTCCAAGAACAGAGGACTGTGTTGGTTGTAAGCGATGTGAATCCGCCTGTCCAACGGATTTCTTGAGTGTTCGAGTTTATTTATGGCATGAAACAACCCGAAGCATGGGTCTAGCTTATTGATATTGATACGTTCCCGAAAAACCCACTTGAATCCGTTTTGAATACAGTTTTTTTTTTTTTTACCGATTACCGACAAAAACCCGTACTCGAAAAAGAAAAAAAAAAATACGAATATATTCTATTTTCGAGTTTCGAGCACGGGTTTTTCTGGGCCAAGTGTATCTTGTCTTTACCATGAATTATTTTCCTTGGTTAACACTAATTGTAGTTTTTCCGATAGCCGCGGGTTCTTTAATTTTTTTTCTCCCTCATAGAGGAAATAAGGTGACTAGAGGATATACAATATATATATGTGTCTTAGAACTCCTTCTAACGACCTATGCATTCTGTTATAATTTCCAATTGGACGATCCATTAATCCAGCTGGCAGAGGATTATAAATGGATCACTTTTTTTGAGTTTGACTGGCGATTGGGAATAGATGGACTTTCCATAGGACCCATTTTACTGACGGGATTTATCACCACTTTAGCTACTTTAGCGGCTCGGCCAGTTACTCTGAATTCCCGACTATTCCACTTCCTGATGTTAGCGATGTACAGCGGTCAAATAGGATCATTTTCTTCTCGGGACCTTTTACTTTTTTTCATCATGTGGGAATTAGAATTAATTCCCGTTTATCTACTTCTGTCCGTGTGGGGTGGAAAGAAACGCCTTTATTCAGCCACAAAATTTATTTTGTACACGGCAGGAGGCTCCGTTTTTCTTTTAATAGGAGTTTTGGGTATCGGTTTATATGGTTCCAATGAACCAACATTAAATTTGGAAACATTAGTTAATCGGTCGTATCCTGTGGCACTGGAAATAATATTCTATATTGGATTTTTTATTGCTTTTGCTGTCAAATTGCCGATTATACCCTTTCATACGTGGTTACCAGACACCCACGGAGAGGCACATTACAGTACTTGTATGCTTCTAGCCGGAATCTTATTAAAAATGGGAGCATATGGGTTGATTCGAATCAATATGGAACTATTACCGCACGCTCATTCGATATTTTCCCCCTGGTTCATGATAGTAGGTACCGTGCAAATAATTTATGCAGCTTCAACATCTCCCGGCCAACGGAATTTAAAAAAAAGAATAGCCTATTCCTCTGTATCTCATATGGGTTTCATAATTATAGGAATAGGCTCGATAACCGATATAGGTCTCAATGGAGCCGTTTTACAAATAATTTCTCATGGGTTGATTAGTGCTGCACTTTTTTTCTTGGCAGGAACGAGTTATGATAGAATACGTTTTGCTTATCTAGACGAAATGGGCGGACTAGCTATACCAATTCCAAAGATCTTCACGCTATTCAGTATCTTATCGATGGCCTCCCTTGCATTACCCGGCATGAGTGGTTTTGTTGCAGAATTGATAGTATTTTTTGGAATAATTACCAGCCAAAATTTTTTTTTAATGCCAAAAATAGTAATCACTTTTGTAATGGCAATTGGAATGATATTAACTCCTATTTATTCATTATCTATGTTACGGCAAATGTTCTATGGGTACAAGCTATTTAATGCCCCAAACTCTTATTTTTTTGATTCTGGACCACGGGAGTTATTTATTTTGATCTCGATTCTTCTACCCGTAATAGGTATTGGTATTTATCCCGATTTCGTTCTCTCACTATCAGCGGACAAGGCCGAAGCTATTATATCGAATTTTTTTTTGTAGATAGTTTTCATGACTAAAAAAAATCAAAAAGAAATCCCATGATTTTAAAAAGAGTTCGTTATCCAATGAACAAAGAAATCCTTTTTCTTTTTCTTCTCTTACTCTTAAGTTAAATAAAAAGAAGAAGTAAAATAATTTAAATTCAATTTTTTAATTTAAATTAAATTGTGACCAACTGCCAAAGGCATTTGTAAGAACCTTTTGAATCGCCGCACTGCTTGATTCAAAAGGTTCTCGGCATCTTACACTAACACCAAGTTTCGTTTCGATCTCCGCGCTGTCCGATGTTTGTATTCATCAAACCCTTTCTTCAATTCAAATAGGTGTTAATTAAATGAACCATAACTATGTAACCCTATTCCTAATAGATTGACTCCGAAATAGCATATCCAAATTATAAAAAAGCCCATAGAAGCCACAATTGCGGAATTTACACCTTCCCATTTTGTATTTGTTCGAGTATGTAAATAAATCCCGAATATCGTCCAAGTAATAAATGCCCAAGTTTCTTTTGGATCCCAATTCCAATAAGACCCCCACGCCTCATTAGCCCATACTGCTCCCGAAAGAATACCTGTGGTTAAAAAGATAAATCCTAAACTAATAATACGATAACTCCAACGATCCAATTGTTGAATCACTTGATACCTGTAATAATTTCTAGCGGAAAAACTATTTAGAAAAACATTCTTTTTTTCGTTCATGTATTGGATTTCACTGAAACAAAATGACCCATTTACATTTACAAAATTTTTTCTTTTCAAAAAAAGCCTTATCACTTTTCGAAATGTAATGACTAGAAGAGCCGTGGATAATAATGATCCACATAAAAGAGCTGCATAGCCCAATACCATCATACTTACGTGCATCATTAACCACTGGACTTGGAGAGCGGGTACTAATATTCTGGATTGATGCATTTTGGTTAAAAAACCCGAAGTCGCAAAGCCTTGGGTAAAAAAAGCACTTGGTGCCGTTATAGCGCTTAAATGATTTTGATTATTTTTAAAATCAAAAATCTTATGAATAATAGATAAACTCCATGAAAGAAAGATTAATGATTCATATAAATCACTTAATGGGAAATGTCTCGAGTAAACCCAACGGGTGATTAATAATCCTGTTAGACAGAAAGCGGTAGCTGTCATCCCCCTTTCTGATGAAGCATATAGCCCTATGATTTCATCGACTAAGAAGGTTATTAAATAAATTGTCATTCCAATTGAAACGACCGAAAAGGATATATGCGTTAATATACGCTCCAAAGTTGAAAATATCATAAAAAAAAAATTAAAAGCGAGAATACCTCAAATATACAGAATGGAAATCATAAATTAAATTCCTTAGAGCACTTTTTTTGTATATCTTTTTACAGATGCTATGCCGCCACTCGGACTCGAACCGAGATGCTCTAGCACTGCTTCCTAAGAGCAGCGTGTCTACCGATTTCACCATAGCGGCTTGCTCGAAATCATAATACCCTATTATTAGTCAATCGTCGAGATTGAAAGAGTCTATTTCAATGGATTTTTATTCATCAATTTGAAATTTGAATGCTTACTAAAAACAAAAAACATTGAAAGGGCTATTTAAAGATTCCGCCCCTTCTTTTGTTGTTGTATTTAATTATTTAAGGTTTCAGTTTTATTTAACTTAACTTTCATAGTTTCTTCTTTGATAAACTAGAACCTTGTAACGGCTGTAACTAAATAGTTCTAACTTCACTCCAGGGAACAACTCAAAAAGGGTTTCTTTCTTTTTTTTTTTTTTTCATTTTTTAGAACTTTTGTGTTTGTGTTGTCGTAATTTTAGGTTTTTTTTTTTTTTTTCACTATAAATTTGTCCTAGGATTGATCAAATCAATTAGGTATTGGGCTGCACGTATTAGAGAAAAAAAAAAAAAAAAAAATTCTTATTGTTTATGGTGGGGTGATGGGGAAAATAAGAATCCCCATCCTGGGAATAAAAAAATAGTAAAATAAAAAGAAAGGTGAAACTTTCTAGTTTGTCTTGATTCCGTTTTCAAATAAAAAAAAAAAGACTTTTTTATTTTTTATTTAGTTTTATTTTCGAATTCAGTAGACAAATCAATTGGTTCAAAACATTACAAAAGGGAATGTTTACTTACTTTTTCGATTTTTCTAAATTCTATAGTATTCTATAGTATAAATTCGAAACACAATTAACATTAACTCATTTTTGTGTCTGGGGGATTCAGATTATTTCAACCTTTGATTATTTATTTGTTGTACAAAAAAAACTTTTTGAATTCCCAGTAGCAAGGGATTTCGCTAACGAAAAAGCCTTCAACGCTGCCCAGTACCCCCCCTTTTTCCAAAGATTTTTACGAATACGTTTTTTTAATATAGAAGTACGTTTTTTTGGAACTGCCATTCAAAAAAGAAAAGGTTAGTCATTGATCAAATTGGATGTGAAAGACATCTATTGTTAAAACAAATCATTTTTTAGTTTTACGGTTCATTTCATTATCTGTTTATTTTTTTTATACACTAACTACCTTTAGAAAAAAGAAATAAATCGAAATATGCAAAAATGGCATAAAATCTTACTAGAACAAAAAATAAATAAATGGAATAAGGGATTTTTTCAATTTATATTCCCTAAATATTGGAGAATAAAGTAATTCGTATTCCGGAGTTATTGGCGGCACCCTTAGATACCTATTCAAATCGATATCTATAGGACGGATTGGGCCATATAACAGAAATAGAATTGGTTGAAGTTGATAAAAAAAAGAAAAAGCCCTTCCGCCCTTATCTCTGTCTATTTTCGGCCTGCTACATTTATCCATGAAAAATACATCGAACAGGTTTTATCTACCCAATCATTTTTGTCTAGTAATTGGTTATTAAATGTGTTTTATTATAATTAAATGTCTTTTATTATAATTAAAATAGTAGACAATCAATACGTGCCGAGATGAACTAGTTAATGGTTGTGAATAAACAAAGAATAAAAAAACTAATTCGTATTTTATTGGGGAACGATAGGGGTCAGCCTATGATTTATATCAAATTTCATTTTGTGTAATTCTTTCGTCTTGATCTATGGACATAAATTAGTGTAATTAGAGAATAATAAGTGAAGTTTGAATTTGCTCTATCTTCCTAAAAATCTTACGTAGTATAAAGTATAAAATAATTATTTATTTTTGACTAGTAGCTTAGTTAGAACATTTGATTGTTTTTAACTTTTCATTTTTTTGAAGTTGGTGGGAAAGATTCAAAATAACTATGAATAGAAAAAGCTAATTTTATTTAAGTTTTTCATTTTAATACCTTAACCTTAATTTTTTTATTAATCCCTTTTAAATTTAAAAGAGATAAGAACCGGTGAATCAGAAACACTGAATTAAGAATAAAAAACTATTATTATTACTTTATTGATTTTATGGAACATACATATCAATATTCCTGGATCATACCTTTAGTTCCACTTCCAGTCCCTATGTTAATAGGGGTGGGACTTCTATTTTTTCCGACCGCAACAAAAAATCTTCGCCGGATGTGGGCTTTTATTAGTATTTTATTGTTAAGTATAGTTATGATTTTTTCGATCGATCTATCTATTGAGCAAATAGATAGAACTTCGATCTATCAATCCCTAAGGACTTGGACCATCACTAGTGATTTGTCTTTCGAGTTCGGATACTTTATTGATCCACTTACTTCTATTATGTCAATATTAATCACTACAGTTGGAATTCTGGTTCTTATTTATAGTGACAATTATATGTCTCATGATCAAGGATATTTGAGATTTTTTGCTTATATGAGTTTTTTCAATGCTTCAATGTTAGGATTAGTTACAAGTTCGAATTTCATACAAATTTATATTTTTTGGGAATTGGTTGGAATGTGCTCTTATCTATTAATCGGGTTTTGGTTCACACGACCTATTGCGGCAGGCGCCTGTCAAAAAGCATTTGTAACTAATCGTGTAGGGGATTTTGGATTATTATTAGGGATCTTAGGTCTTTATTGGCTAACAGGCAGTTTCGAATTTCGGGATTTGTTCGAAATATTGAAAAACTTGATTTATAATAATGAGGTTAACCTTTTATTTGTTACTTTGTGTGCATTTCTATTATTTGCCGGCCCGGTTGCTAAATCCGCGCAATTCCCTCTTCATGTATGGTTACCCGATGCCATGGAAGGGCCTACTCCTATTTCGGCTCTTATCCATGCTGCTACTATGGTAGCGGCGGGAATTTTTCTTGTAGCTCGGCTTCTTCCACTTTTCATAGTCATACCATACGCAATGAATCTAATATCTTTGATAGGGATAATAACAGTATTTTTAGGAGCTACTTTAGCTCTTGCTCAACAAGATATTAAGAGAGGTTTAGCTTATTCTACAATGTCTCAATTGGGTTATATGATGTTAGCTCTAGGTATGGGGTCTTATCGAGCCGCTTTATTTCATTTGATTACTCATGCCTATTCCAAAGCCTTGTTGTTTTTAGGATCCGGATCAATTATTCATTCAATGGAAGCTATTGTTGGATATTTTCCAGATAAAAGCCAGAATATGGTTCTTATGGGTGGGTTAAGAAAGCATGTGCCGATTACAAAAACCGCTTTTTTAGTAGGTACTCTTTCTCTTTGTGGTATTCCACCTCTCGCCTGTTTTTGGTCCAAGGATGAAATTCTTAATGATACTTGGTTGTATTCGCCGATTTTCGCAACAATAGCCTTTTTCACAGCCGGATTAACCGCATTTTATATGTTTCGAATTTATTTACTTACTTTTGAGGGGCCTTTCAACTTTTGCTTGCAAAATTACAGTGGCAAAAAAAGAAATTCCTTATATTCAATATCTCTATGGGGTAAAGAAGAACCAAAACCGATTAAAAACAAATTTCATTTAGTTGTTTTATTAACAATGAATAATAATAAAAGGGCTTCTTTTTTTGCGAAGAAGACTCATCGAATTGCTAGTACTGTAACAAATATGCCCTTTATTACTATTTTTCCTTTTGGCGCTGCCAAGACTTTTTGTTATCCTCACGAATCAGACAATACTATATTATTTGTTATGCTTGTATTAGTCCTATTTCCTTTGTTTGTTGGAGCGATAGGAATTCCTTTGAATCAAGAAGTAATCGAGTCGGATATTTTATCAAAATTGTTAACTCCGTCTATAAATCTGTTACATCAAAATTCAACTCATTTTGTTGATTGGTATGAAGTTGTAAAAAATCCAACCCTTTCCGTCAGTATAACGTATTTCGGAATACTTCTAGCCTACTTTTTATATAAACCCTTTTATTCATCTTTACACAATTGGAACATATTGAATTTTTTTGCTAAAAGAGGACCTAAGAGAATTCTTTGGGACAAAATACTCAATTTTCTATATGATTGGTCATATAATCGTGCTTATATAGATGCTTTTTACACAAGAGCCTTAACAGAAGGGATAAGAGGATTAGCGGAACTAACTCATTT